TTTAGAAATTTATAATTCATCTGTTTTACTGGATGGAATTTCAATGAATTAGTTCATAAAAACTAGGAAGTCCTAGTTTTTCAATCAAAAAAGAGTATTTTACTTATACTTACTTAATGCTTAAAATACTTAATACTTCAACTTAATATTACCTAAGACTTGGATTTCATTCTGGTAGTTCGATCGTGAAATTTATTTGTTTCGATATTTCATTTCCGGAATATGAGCGTGTGACTTGTTATAATTGATCCTATTGATAATACAGAGAATGGACCTGTCATCTCTATCAAGATGATTCTACCTCGTCAGATATTTATTATAGTCTCTGAAGCACGGACTATATAGAATAGATCAAGAAAAGAAATATTTGAACTATGATTCATACCTATTATTCAGACCTCGCAACCGGATTAAAAAAAATGGAAATAGGTCTTTTATAAAGAAAACAATTTTTTCTTTCATACTTCTTTTGACCAAAATAAACCTCTTTCTCTATATTTTGTTGAGTTATTACATTCATTGAAGAAGTGATGATCAAATGGTTTTTACTCAGAAAACCTTTGAGGTTAGTTTTGGCTTTCTTAAATCATCGTGGTTCTAGTATGAATCTGAGGTTTCAATTGATTCATAGGGTCTCAACAAGAGAATTCCTATCAAACAAAAAAAAACAAAAAAAAAAGATAGGGAAGAGAAGATTCAAGAGGCCTGTCACGATTAACATAACGAAAGATGGATGAGCCAACTTGAGATTTTATTTCTTAGCATTATCATCACAAAGAAGAGATTCCGGATTTTTCTTACTTCGTATCTTTGGGTCAAATCGAGTCAAGCGGCTAAGCCACAAGAAGTTTGAAACTCTCTATTCCATATCCGTTGAACCCAGTATTTGTGTGTTTCGGTTTGAGCCGTACGAGATGAAATTCTCATATACGGCTCTCAGAGGGGGAGTCTTTCTTGGGTTACCTATCTCAATAAAGTATATGATTGGTTCGAGGAACGTCTCGAGATTCAAGCGATTGCAGATGATATAACTAGTAAATATGTCCCTCCTCATGTCAACATATTTTATTGTCTAGGGGGGGTTACGCTTACTTGTTTTTTAGTACAAGTAGCTACGGGTTTTGCTATGACCTTTTACTATCGTCCAACTGTTACAGAGGCTTTTTCCTCTGTTCAATACATAATGACTGAGGTCAACTTTGGTTGGTTAATTCGATCAGTTCATCGATGGTCAGCAAGTATGATGGTTCTAATGATGATCTTGCACGTATTTCGTGTGTATCTTACAGGTGGTTTTAAAAAACCCCGCGAATTAACTTGGGTTACAGGGGTGGTTCTTGCTGTATTGACCGCATCTTTTGGCGTAACTGGTTATTCCTTACCTCGGGACCAAATTGGCTATTGGGCAGTAAAAATTGTAACAGGCGTGCCTGAAGCTATTCCTATAATAGGATCACCCTTGGTAGAATTATTACGTGGAAGTGCTAGTGTGGGCCAGTCTACTTTGACTCGTTTTTATAGTTTACATACTTTTGTATTGCCTCTTCTTACTGCCGTATTTATGTTAATGCACTTTCCAATGATACGTAAGCAAGGTATTTCAGGTCCTTTATAGAGAAGGCAGATCATAGATATTTGTAATTTATCATATCGGGGAGGAACAAGAGTCTTTCATTGCTACAAATATGGATTATTTAAAAATAAGGCATGTTATTTGGATACTTCTATTCAACTCTGAAGTATTGTTTATTTGATACGAATCAAATAGTTGAAGTATATTTTTCTAAAAGAGGATGGATTATGGGAGTGTGTGACTTGAACTATTGATTGGTCCATGCAGATATATGATTTTATCCGCCACGTTGGAATTCACAACCTAACGTGTCTCCGCATCCAACCATCACGTCAGTCCCTTTATGTAGCATAGGATAGGCCGGTTCGCTTGAGGAGAATATTTTCTATGATCATACCCGAATCATGTCATGCATGAACAGGCTCCGTAAGATCCCTAGAATAGAATGATCCAATGTTCTATTTATTCCACTTTTTTTGATTTTTCTTTTTTTTTTTTTAGTAATTTTCTTATAATTAAATTATAGTATTAATATTTCGTATTAATTTGATAGTAATCTTAGTAAGTTTTTTATAGTATGTAGATGCATTCATTTCCTCTGCATCGACCCTGAATCTATGATACTATTGGAGTTAAATAGGGGATCTAAAGAAGAACAGGGGCTAGACTTTATTAGTAACAAGTAAAAATTTTGTATTTTTGTATGTAATACAATCGAGATGTTGTGGGGATAAATACCAACCAAAAGACATGAGACAATCCAAAAAGCACTTGATCATGATCAAATTTGTAAGCCTACTTGGATATTGAGCATTTCCTTGTTGCCAGAACTGAATTCTTTGCAATTAATAATGAATCGTTGAAACTCGGGGAAATGGAATTTTATAAATCTTTTCTTACATAGAGTCATTCTACATTATATATGTAGATATGTATGAAATATAGATCTTCTATGGACCTATTTATGTTCTATGGATCTATTTCTGTGATTCTTTTGATTCTTGCTCGAGCCGGATGATAAAAAATTATCATGTCCGGTTCCTTTGGGGGATGGATCCACAAGAATTCACCTATCCAAATAACAAAGAAACCTGATTTGAATGATCCTGTATTAAGAGCTAAATTGGCTAAAGGGATGGGACATAATTATTATGGAGAACCTGCATGGCCCAATGATCTTTTATATATTTTTCCAGTAGTAATTCTAGGCACTATTGCATGTAATGTGGGTTTAGCAGTTCTAGAGCCGTCAATGATCGGTGAACCAGCGGATCCGTTTGCAACTCCGTTGGAAATATTACCCGAATGGTACTTCTTTCCCGTATTTCAAATACTTCGCACAGTACCCAATAAGTTATTGGGTGTTCTTTTAATGGTTTCAGTACCAATAGGATTATTGACAGTACCTTTTTTGGAGAATGTAAATAAATTCCAAAATCCATTTCGTCGTCCAGTAGCTACAACAGTCTTTTTGATCGGTACCGCAGTAGCTCTTTGGTTAGGTATTGGAGCAACTTTACCTATTGAGAAATCCCTAACTTTAGGTCTTTTTCAAATTGATTAAACTGTGAAATACCACGACATAGGTATCTAAGGAAGATCCCCTTCTGGATCTTCCCTAGATACATCAATCTTATTATGATCTATTCTGCAAATATATGGGCCGTGTCGGAGATTAAAAACTTATTCTATTCTTTATTTATTTCTAAAAACTAAAAAAAGAAAAAATTCCAATGGATTTAAAATGAAAACTTTTTCTTAGGTAAATTGATTGCAAAATGCTTCTGTAGAGTGCCCAATATCTGTTTTACATCTTCTATTCGAAAATATTCCATTTTCATAAGATCTTCTTGACTGTGACTCAAAAGGTCCAATAATGTATGTATATTGGACCTTTTGAGACAATTATAGGTCCTGGAAGACAATTCTGATTGGTCAATAAAAATACATGTCAATGGAATTCCTTTTTTGTTTTTCTTGAGATTAGTGAATCTGTCTTGAAAGGAAAAAAGGGGCAGATTCCATCTGTTTTCATTTTCCTCGAAATTCATGTCCTCTTCCTCTGCATGTAGAAAAGGAATCAATAAATCAATCAAATTACGAGAAGCCTCATAAAGTGCTTCTTTAGGAGTTAAACTTCCATTTGTCCATATTTCTAGAAAGAGTATCTCTTGTTTTTCATCCCCATTCCCATAAGAATGAATACTATGATTCGCATTTCGAACAGGCATAGATACAATATCTATAGGATAACTTCCATCGTGAGAATCGTTTGTGGATTTCATACGATATCCGCGATCTCTCTTGATTTGTAATTCAATACACAAATCAATTGGTTCTGTCAGGTTAGCTATATGCTGTGTTGTATCAACTATTTCTACAGAAGGTGGTGAGATGATATCTTGAGCTGTTATGTATTTTGGACCCCTGACGCAAATGGATGCGTCCCTAACTCCATAGAGATTACTTCTCAATACAATCTCTTTCAAATTTATTAAAATCTCATGTACTGATTCTTCAATACCTGCTATTGTAGAATATTCATGCAGCACATTTTCAGATGTTGCACGTGTGATACATGTTCCTTCTATTTCTCCAAGTAAAGCCCTTCGCATGGCAATACCTATAGTATCGGCTTGACCTTTCATAAGCGGGGACAAAACGAAACGACCATAATAAAGACGCTTGCTGTCTACTCTTGATTCAACACATTTCCACTGTAGTGTTCGAGTGGATCCTGCTACTTCTTCTCGAACCATACTCTTATTTTTCTTTTATTTATGATTATTGAATCAGATCATTGAATCATTTATTTCTCTTGGAATCTCTTGAATTCTTATTTCTACACACGTCTTTTTTTAGGGGGGCGACATCCATTATGCGGCATGGGTGTTACATCACGTACGAAACTTAATAGCATCCCATTTCTACGAATGGCTCGTAATGCCGCATCTCTTCCGAGACCTGGACCCTTTATCATAACTTCTGCTCGTTGCATACCCTGATCGACTAATGTACGAATAGCATTAAATGCCGCGGCTTGAGCAGCATAGGGTGTTCCTTTTCTTGTACCTCTGAATCCAGAAGTACCTGCGGAAGCCCAAGAAACCACCCGACCTCGTACGTCTGTAACAGTTACAATAGTATTGTTGAAACTCGCTTGAACATGAATAACTCCTTTTGGTATTCTACGTTCACTCTTATTTGAACCAATACGTGCATTCTTACGTAAACCAATTTTTGCTATAGGTTTTGTCATATTTTATTAGATCATATTTATAAGAAGAAAATAAAAAGAAAGAAGAATCAGAAATCTACATAAAGATACAGATACAGAAATATCCATTTCATATGAAAACAAATTCTTTCTTCTTTCTTTTTACATATACATGTTACATGTACATGAGTTTTTCTTTTAAAAAGTTCTTGATTTAAAACTTGAGAAGGATTACCCCTGTCTCTGTTTATGTCTCGGATTGGAACAAATGACTCTAATTCGCCCCCGCCTACGAATCAAGCGACATTTTTCACAAATTTTACGAACGGAAGCCCTTATTTTCATATTTATCATTCCTTACTTTCATTCTGAATCTATTTTTTTTTTTTTTTAAATCAGTTTATTGCATTTTGAAACTTCGAATTATATCCCTACAAAAAGGATGTTTAAAAGAATGATCTAATCGTTCGAATCTTTTTTGCGAAGTCTATAAATTATACGTCCCCTGGTTGAATCATAACGACTCATTTCAATTTTGACTCTATCTCCGGGTAGTATACGTATAAAACTGCGCCGGATTCTTCCTGAAATATAACCTAGAATTAGATCTTCATTATCTAACTGAACTCGAAACATACCGTTGGGAAGTGATTCAGTAATTAAACCCTCATGAATTAATTTTTGTTCTTTCATTCCAGGGAACCCCCTTTAAGTATCAACTAATAGAGGAAGAGTTCTATAATTCACTTCTCCTCTCTATTTTACAAATAGTAAGTTCGAGAGAAAATTAGGGTACCCAGGAGAATCACCATATATAACACAAAATTTCTCCTCCAATTTTTTCTAGTCGAGCTTCTCGATCTGTCATTATACCTCGAGAAGTAGAAAGAATTACAATTCCCATTCCGCCTAAAATCTTAGGAATTCGTTGATAGTTGGAATAGATTCGTAGACCGGGTCGGCTTATACGCTTTAAAATTATTTTATTACCTTTTTTAGTCTTTCTATGTCGTAAGGTTAAAACCAAGAATTCTTTTTGACTTTCTTGATGTTTTCGAACATTTTCAATAAAACCTTCTCGTAAAAGTATTTTCACAATGTTTTTAGTGATATTAGTAGATACTATTTGAACTCTTCCCTTTTGATCTATGTCAGCATTTCTTATAGAAGTTAATATATCGGCAATAATGTCCCTACCCATGACGAACTATAGTTATTGGTGCCTCCTAATTTTGATATAATCAACATGCTTCTTTTTTGTTTTCTTTTTTATTGAATTTTTTTTTGAAATTCTTCAATTATAAAAAATTATTAGAAATTTAAAGTATATGCATGAGACACAATCTATTCTATCTATTCTATTAATCGGATTTATTTCAGATATTTGAATATTAGAAATATAAATATTCCATATGATAGATTATAGATATAGAATAGATATAGATTATATATATATAGATAGGATATATCCTATTTTTCATCTATAATACTTCGGGTGCTAATGAAACTATTTTAGTAAAATTCAATTGTCGCAATTCTCGAGCAATCGCACCAAAAATTCGAGTTCCTTTTGGATTTCCTTCTTGATCAATGATAACCGCTGCATTGTCATCATATCGTATTATCATGCCATTATCACGTTTGAGTTCTTTACACGTGCGTACAATCACAGCTCGAATTATTTCTGATCTTTCTATAGGCATGTTGGGCACTGCTTCTTTGATTACAGCAACAATAACATCGCCAATATGAGCATATCGGTGATTACCAGTTCCTATGATTCGAATACACATCAATTCTTGAGCTCCACTGTTATCCGCTACATTCAAAAGGGTCTGAGGTTGAATCATATCATTTTTATTTTAATCTCTTATTTCAATGCAAGGGATAATGGAAAAAAGAAATATTGTCTGTCCAGAGATAAAGAAATCCGTGGTTGTTTTTTCATTCTCAATACTCCTTCTTCTTTTACTTTTGTTTACCTATCCTGAAATAACAAATTGAGTTCGTATAGGCATTTTGCATGCAGCTATTTCCATAGCAGCTTTGGCTACAGTTTCTGATACTCCACTCATTTCATAAAGTATTCGGCCCGGTTTAACAACAGATACCCAATATTCGGGGGATCCCTTGCCCGAACCCATACGTGTTTCTGTAGGTCTTACAGTAACAGGTTTGTCGGGAAAGATACGTACCCATATCTTTCCACCACGACGCGCATATCGTGTCATTGCTCTTCGCCCTGCTTCTATTTGTCTAGCTGTGATCCAAGCAGGTTCAAGTGCCTGAAGAGCGTATCTGCCAAAACAAATATGATTGCCTCGGCAAGATATTCCTTTCATTCTACCTCTATGTTGTTTACGAAATCTGGTTCTTTTGGGGTTATAGTTGATGGTTATTTCCGAATTCCATCTCTACTGCAAAGCTGGACATGAGAGTTTCTTCTCATCCAGCTCCTCGCGAATGAAATGATTCAATAATATTACATATACACATGTATTTATGTATTTCATTCTAAGAAAGAATTTACTAGAATTTACTAATTTTTTTTATATTGAATTTGTTACATAGGTAGTTGTATCTATAATGCTTCTTTCTTTTATCAAAATTTCTAAAGTATTTTACTTTACCTCTATTGAATCACGCCAACAGTCATCCAATAAATAAAATTCTTAAATTAAATAAAAATAAAGAAAGGTTTCGCGGGCGAATATTGACTCTTTCCTCCTTCATTTGTAGGGTCAATTCATGACCATTTAGAAGAAATCCATTTTTTCTTGGTTCATTCCGCCATCCTACCCAATGAATCATTAGGATTGATTCGTTTTCAAGAAAATCCTATGTAATCACAGGTTCCATCGTTCCCATAGCTTCTCTATTAATGCTTAGGCCTGAACTCTGCAATGGAGCTCTCAACAAAATCTGTTATTTGTTTCCGAGTCAATCTCCTCAGTTTTTATTAACCCGAAGCTCAATTCAATTATTCTTTATTTTTTATTATTTCTATTATCTATTTTTATCTCTTTTTCTATCTTTGATATCTTATTATTTCTTTATCTATCTTATTACATACATAATAGACTGACTATATTATCCATATTGATTAGATTATTTAGATTATTATTTTAATTTAATTTTTTTTTATTATATTTCTTATATTTTCTTCTATGTTTCTATTTTCTTTCTATTTTTTATTTGTATATTTCTTATTCTATTGTAATTGTATATTTTGTATTTTTATTTGATGTTGATGCTTTATAACACTGCCTTTTTTATGGGGTAATTCTTCATAAACCATACATATGGGAATCATATATCATTGAGATCTTTATTCTCTCTTTCTATCATCCTTCCTTTTTTCCACATCCCTTTTTTTTTCACAATTCATAATCAGATTTCTTTTTTATGAAAAGAATTTCAGTTGCTACAACTATATGATCGATTCAGTCATATAGTGACTGTTTCTTGGGATCTCGACAATACGAAGCAATAAGTTGGTTATTAGTTTTGAGTTTCTTTAGTTTTTATAGTTACTAAGTTTATAGTGGGGTCAGCCTTTTTTTTTTTCAATCTCAATTCTCAACTCTAAAGAAAAAATTAACGAGTCACACACTGAGCATAGCAATTATACTAAAATCTAAATTAAATTTAAATAAAGGGTAAATCAAATTTTTATTCAACCTTATATAATTATAATTGTTTGTTTTTCTTTGATTAAGAAAAAGAAGAAAAGAGTTTCTAAATTTTTTCTATCGATGAGCAGAATGGCGAGATAAAGAAAGGTTCATTATTCTTATTTTATTATTCTTGGTTTACAAATATCCAAATTTTGATGCCTAAGACTCCATAGATAGTTCTAATTGTATGGGAACAGTGATCAATTTTAGCGCGAATTGTTTGTAAAGGAACCCTGCCTTCTCTGATCCATTCGACACGTGCAATCTCTTTTCCGTCGATACGCCCTGCAATTTGCACTTGAATTCCTTTTGTACCCGTTTGTTCAGTTAATTCAATAGCTTTTTTCATTGCCTTTCGAAATGAGACTCTATTTTTTAATTGTAAAGCTATATATTCTGCAAGAATATTAGGTTGTCCATAAGGCTTTTCAATTCTTGTGATAGCAATGTTGAGTCTCCGATTTACAGAATGAAACTCTTTTTGTACATTCATCTGTAATTCTTCGACTCCCCGCGTTCGTCCTTCTATTAATAAATTGGGAAATCCAATATAGATTATGACTTGAATCAAATCTATTCGTTTTTTAATTCCTATACGGACAATTCCTTCTAAACCCGAGGATATTTTCTTATTTTTTTTGACATAGTCCTTAATACAATTCCGTATTCTTTCATCTTCTTGTAGACCCATGGAAAAATTCTTTGGTTTTGCGAACCAAAAAGAATGATGACTTTGAGTTATTCCAAGTCTGAAACCAAGTGGATTTATTTTTTGTCCCATATTTTTCTATTATTTTTCCATCCATTTTTTTCTAAATAGAAATCTAAATTTTAGATTTTTCTTTTAAAAAAATCTTTATATGACAAGTGGTTTTTTTTATCAGATAATTACGTCCTCGAGCCCGGGGTCTTGATTTTTTCACAATAGTACCCCTATTGACTTCAGCTTTACTAATAAATAAATCAGCTTCATTCAAACCCATATTATGACTAGCATTTGCTGCTGCAGAATAAACTAATTTTAAAATTGGATAAGATGCCCAATAAGGCATTAGTTCCAGTATCATGAGTGTTTCCTCATAAGAACGTCCGCGAATTTGATCAATTACTCTTCGTGCTTTGAAAACAGACATACATATATGTTGAGCTAAAACTTTTGCTTCTCTATCCGAATTTTTGTTCTTTATCATAAAAGTTCTCCCCCGCCAATGAATGATAAGTGCCTAGGTGAAGTATAGTATAAGATAAGTCAGAAAAGTATAAGTCTTATTAGTATACTAGAAAAAGAAAATAAATATACCTATACTCTTACTCTTACTATAAGATAAAGACTCTTAAGTCTAAATACTATGAAGATAAGGCTTTTCACATGAATACTTAGTAGAACGACTAACGACGAGATTTATTATCGTTTCTCGCGTGTCTCACGAAAGTGAGAGTAGGTGCGAATTCTCCCAATTTGTGACCGACCATACGATCTGTGATATAAATAGGTAAATGTTCCTTTCCATTATGAATAGCGATTGTATGGCC